TCCCTGCCGAACGGCCTGTTCTCCCCGGTCGGAATAGGTGGGTCAATTCCTTTCCTTAGAACCGTACTTGAGAGTTTCCCGCCTCATACGGCTCGTCCAATCAATTCTTTTGGTGTCCCGGGTTTTTGAATCTAGTATAGCGAATTGAATTCGATTTCTCATAGATCGATCTTTATTCTTTTTTTCGCGGGTTAACCAAAAGAGGTTAATTCCATGAGCATGAGTTTCAAACTTGACTTTTGATTAAATTAATAATCAGCTTTGCTTTCATTTTATCTTTTCTCCCACCGTCAGAAGAATAACATAGAAGCATTTCCACTATAGTTAGAATTTTCTGAAAGGTATCTATCTCGGTTTCATATAAAAATTGATATAGAATCTTTGAAAAAGACCTTTCTTCCTAAGAAAGAAAAGACTTACTGTCTTTGGGATCTGATGCTACACCGCTGCTTAATACCTTAGGGGATCGACTTTATTACATAAGTGGATTCCTTACTTTTATCTCATATCATGACATAAATAAGCAGTTCTTATTGGATCGGCATCGGCCCAAAACCTCGCGAATTGGTCTTTACGGTGCTTCCTCTATCAATTAGATCCTTTATCCATAGAATAAACTATCTAGGCATATCGATTTCTTCATATTTCGACTTCTATGAGGTTTCTTTCTTTGCTACAGCTGATAAAAATCGTTTTTTGCACGATGCATATGTAGAAAGCCTATTTTTTTTTTCTAGTATTTATTAGTGTATTTGCTCTTTCTTCCCCTCCCCCCTTTTTTTTTCTTTTCCTTTTTTCTTTCTATAGTAGAGATAGTCGCACGTAATGACAGATCACAGCCATATTATTCAAAGCTTGTGGTAAGAATGGATTTCGTTCGAGTGCCCGAAAATAATATTCTAAAGCTTTTGTATGTTCTCCGTTACTTGTGTGGATAAGGCCTATGTTATAGAGTATATAGCTTCGATCGTAGGGATCAATTTCTAGTCGCATAGCTTCATAATAATTCTGTAAAGCTTCCGCATAATTGCCTTCGGATTGAGCTGACATCCGTTACGGTCGTCATTCGATTCAAAGAATTCTCCGTTTCAGAACCGTACATGAGATGAAAATCTCATACGGCTCCTCCCTTATGTGCATAATGAGAATAGAATAATGGAATCAAAAACAAAAAAGATTGAAATATTCTCATTATGAACTGAGTGGGGCTAATGTTTTTACAAGAAATCTCTAGCCAACCTTCCTGCAAAAGCTTTTTCTTATTCTTAATATCACGCGTGTTGGTACTGGTACTAGATCAAACTGTAAACTCCAACAATTTCTTTGTTCTCAACGCCCCTTAATTTCCAGGAATTAATCACTTCAACAGTCTTCGATGGTTATAAGGGTATCCCCAGTACGAACGAGATGGATGTTTGTTATCCCAACCATTCTTCTTAGTCCCGATCCCGATAAGGAAAAGGGGCAGTTTCTAACAAAGTTTTCGTGTTGCTGATTCCTAGACGTAGCGCCTCTTCCCCTATGCCGCCTGTTGGTACTGGTGTAGTAGGGTTGACTTGCAATACAGAACCCATAGGTGTAACCTTTCGCTCAATACTCGAATCGACAATTGAAGCATCTGAGGCTGCAGTAATCGGGGATACACGACAGAAGGAATGGTTTTATCTATAAACTTCACCTTCAATAAGCGTAGATTTTTTCAATAATTTTTTTTCGTTCTTTTCTATCCCGAATCGTCTTTCTTTCTCCTAAGAACGAAAGCGGTAAATAAAAAATAATCAAATCGCACCATCTCTGTAATAGCTAAATGCCTCTTTTTCTCCTGAAGTTGTCGGAATTATTCGTAATAATATATTGGCTACAATTGAAAAAGTCTTATCAATAAAATTTCCATTTATCCGCGATCTAGGCATAGGTAAAAATCCATTCTATAATTCGTTTCATTACCTCTTGTGAGAAAATGATCCCACAAACAAAGAAATTGTACAGTACAAAATAACATAAAAGCAGACGCATTAAAAAAAAAAAATAGACCGGTCCGTTGATTCGTTCCAATTCATTGATTAAATCAGGCAGAAATATGAGAAAAAATAGGAGCGTCGTTTTTGCAAACAAGATATATACTTTTATTGTTTTTAAAAGTTTTTCACAAACAAAAAAATTCTCCTTTTCCCCAGACTCAAAGGAAGAATTTTTTATTTGCTGAAAGAGTTTCTATTTTTCTAGTTAGAATGGATTCGATTGTCCGTACCCATCTAACAATCGAATTTGAACAACTCGCTCTTCACGCGAGTTCTCGGTCATAATCGTTGTGTAGGAGAGATGGCCGAGTGGTTCAAGGCGTAGCATTGGAACTGCTATGTAGACTTTTGTTTACCGGGGGTTCGAATCCCTCTCTTTCCGTACCTTGAGCTAATTCGCCAATGTTACTGACCACAATGTCTCGAAGCAAAAAAGAATGAATACCGGGCAGTCAGGCCGTTTTTTGAGATAGATTCTC